TTGGTTGGTCGTACAACGTACAATAAATATACTATAATAAATACAAAATACAAGAATAGATAATATTTAATGAAAGAAAGAGAACATAGTTGGAACAATCAATATTCGTGATGCAACAACGGTTGCATTAGATGCAAAACAAAGGTTCTTTCTTGACCGAACTACAAGTATGGAACTCCATGATATGGAAAGACAGAATATAGAACCTAAAAGGATAATGGAAGTTGTTCGTCTTTGAATCGAGTTGGACCCCAAAAAAAGAATAAAAATGAAAGTAAAGGTTTTATTTTTTTGATAGATCGTTTCGATATATCGTAGGGCACTTTTTTTCTTCTCATTCGAGATATTATGGGCAATTAACCAACCTATTAATGTACTGAATCCAATGAGTTAAAAAAAATAAGTAAAAGGTAATATCAGGGCGTTCGCCCCCAAATGGATTAGATCCTTTTTATTGAAAAAGAAAAGAAATGATCAAAATTGAAGTTCTTTTCAAATCCAATTTTTTTTTTATTTTATTCAAAAATTACTTAAATATAATTTCATTTTTGAATGAAGTTACACGACACAGTTCTTATTACTATTACTTTACTCAACTCACGAATTGCACAATGAATCTGTCGATTCGGAATCACAGGACCGATCGATGTCACAGCTGATGAATCAAGAACTTTCAATTGAACTAAACTAATCCTGTCAATTGGTTTTTTCTTACCGTTACTGTTGTATCTGGGAAAAATTGAAACTTAGGTAAGTGTTTTATCAACATATGTAACAAAAGAACATATCTAATTTAGCTCTTTCATGCCTACTATAACTAGTTATTTCGGTTTTCTACTGGCTGCTTTAACTATAACCCCAGCTCTATTGATTGGTTTGAATAAGATACGACTTATTTGAAATGAATTGAATGAACAATTCATAAAAATGAATATTTCTCTGAGATTCCAGGTGTTCCAGGTTCCTTTCCACATCAATTGCCAATTCTTGGTTATTGAGATTCACGGATAATTCAGATTAATATTTAGGGATAGATCTTACCCATCTTTTTATCCCCTCAAAAAACCGAAATGATTGAAGTTTTTCTATTTGGAATCGTCTTAGGTCTAATTCCTATTACTTTGGCAGGATTATTCGTAACTGCATATTTACAATACAGACGTGGTGATCAGTTGGACCTTTGATTGAGTAACATTTCTTTTTTTTTTTTATTGACCTCCTCCCTGCGGGAGGTCAAATTCAAGTTTCAATTAAACTTTTTTTTGTTAAGTTTTTTTATTGTGATTCGACATAACATAAACGGAATCACGCTCTGCAGGATTTGAACCTACGACATCGGGTTTTGGAGACCCGCGTTCTACCGAACTGAACTAAGAGCGCTTTCTTATTACAGGAGATACGACTGTAGTGTAAAGAAAAGGTTTTTTACCCCCAAACATATCTTGCATACGTATAGCATGCAAAAATGAAAGATTATGTCCAATTTCAATCGATCTTAATTAATCCCTCGTTACTGCCCATAAGAGAAGTAATAGGTAGGGATGACAGGATTTGAACCCGTGACATTTTGTACCCAAAACAAACGCGCTACCAAGCTGCGCTACATCCCTTTTTAAAGTTCTTGTACAGTGTCATTGTACAAAATCCCTGTCTTGTTTTCTACATTGTTATTTTCCCCTCTATCTATATAGAATTTTCTTGTCACTTCTTCTTTTTGGTTTCATATAATAAAATAATTTTATACATCTGAAACCTAACGTATAAAAAAAAATGAAAATTTATCTTATCGGCGTATCGTATAAAAAAAAGAATAAAAATTTATCGGAAATGCTCAGGAAGAAGGGGTCATCTTTTTCTTTTTTAGGGACAGGAAAATCTCATTTATCGGTTCATTGTACATATCCATTTTAGTTAGGAATTCCGCGTAAAGTCAAAAAAAAAAATACAAATGATCTTGAACTACAACATCTGACCATACATATATGTATTACAATAAAGAAGGAGGATTTTCAATGCGAGATATAAAAACATATCTCTCCGTGGCACCTGTGCTAACTACTCTATGGTTTGGGTCTTTAGCAGGTCTATTGATAGAAATTAATCGTTTATTCCCAGATGCCTTGTCATTCCCTTTTTTTTCATTCTAGTTATTAATATGCGAAGAAATGAAGAAAATTAGGGATACGATTCTACGTGACGTGACTAAAATTTCGCCCCTTCCTTTTTTTTTTTCAGTTCTTTAGGATAGGAGGAGGATAGGAAGGAAAGAAAAAGAAAAAGTGTATTGAACCTCGACAAAAATCTGGTGAATCTAAGATCGAATTTTGGGGAACAGAAATGGAAATGTGTATCCAGATCTAGGGCAGAATCCACGAAATCATAGCATAGAAAGAAGATACTTAAATGAAATATTGGGATTTAAGATAGGAATAATTGATAGTTAGAAAGAAATTGTATTACTTAATTATTACTTTATTATTAATTATTAATTATTACTATTACTCTATTAATATTAATTGTAATTATATAATTACAACACATACAACACAACGAAATCTTTAGAAATGAAAATTGAATTTCAAGTTAGTAATTTCTATTGATTTTCTTATTGATTTTTTTGTTCTTTTATTCTTCTTCAGTTCGGGTCGAAAATAGAAGAAGTTAAGTCGATCCAAAATCAAAAGGGGGTTCATGGCCAAGGGTAAAGATGTCAGAGTCAGAGTTATTTTGGAATGTACCAGTTGTGTCCGAAATGGTGTCAATAAAGAATCGCCGGGTATTTCTAGATATATTACTCAAAAGAATCGACACAATACATCCAGTCGATTAGAATTGAGAAAATTTTGTCGCTATTGTCACAAGCATACGATTCATGGGGAAATAAAGAAATAGATGGAACGGAACGTGTGCGCGATCTTTCCAAGGAACAGGAAGAGGAAGAACTTAACATATTTAGGTTAACATATTTAACTTAACATAACATATATAATATAACATATATAATATACATAATATATACAATATACATAATATATACAATACAAATAAAACCCGATTTCATTTTCATATATATATATATACATACATATGATATGTATTATATATGATATGTATAATATAAACGATGCGAATCAAAGCCTATTTCGGTCAGATCTGAAATGAATAAAGAAATAGAATTTTAGAGATAAGGAATAAACCATGGATAAATCCAAGCAACCTTTTCGTAAATACAAGCGATCCTTTCGTAGGCGTTTGTCCCAAATTGGATCGGGGGATCGAATCGATTATAGAAACATGAGTTTAATTAGTCGATTTATTAGTGAACAAGGAAAAATATTATCTAGACGGGTGAATAAATTGACCTTGAAACAACAACGATTAATTACTATTGCTATAAAACAAGCTCGTATTTTATCTTTGTTACCTTTTCTTAATAATGAGAAACAATTTGAGAGAGCCGAGTCGATCCCCAGAACTACTGGTCCTAGAACCAGAAATAAATAAACATACTCCTCAATTGACTCAAAACTCCAATCGGAACTCAAGCTCAGATTGATGTTTTGTTCAAAAGGCCTAGAATCCCGATTTATTTCTTGTGTTATAAGAAATAAAAAATGGGGGAAGAAGAAATCTTTTTTTTTTTTTATTGAAACATGTTCGTTCATTCCTACTACTTATCTTACTTAATTTTTTTTATTCTATCTTCCCGGAGTTCATTCTCCGGGGAATTCTGTTTCAATTTCAATCATTTCTGTATTTTATTTTATAATATCATATCCTTTATTTGATAATCTGATTGGAAATCATGTAAAGACAATTCTTATTTGATATAGATATTTGCGCAAGTATTTTACGATTAAGAAGCAATTGCTTCTTGTACAGATTTGGTATTAATCTACTATAATTATAGAATACCTTATTCTCACGAATTACTGCATTTATTCGAGTGATCCACAAACTACGAAAATCCCTCTTTTGCCTGCCTCTATCTCGATGAGAGGAAACCAAAGCTCTCATTTTCTGTTGAGTAGTCGTTCGAGTAAGTCTTGAATGAGCCCCAATAAAGGTTGATGCAAATAAACGAATTTTTGTTCGACGTTTCCGAGCTGTATATCCTCGTCTAACTCTGGTCATTGAATCAAATTAAACCTTAATGAATAACTAATTGATTTCTCTTCTTTCAGTCATCCTTTACCCCCCGCCAATTAATAACAAAACGGATTATTCCGATATATAAAATATAAATTCCAATGGCTTTTGCTACTATGACTTTCCCCAACCACGATTTTTTATTCCTTCCAGGCATTTCACCTGGAAATAAGAAATTCTAACGATACAAAATAAAAAAAAATAGTGGGTTCCATCGTTTCTATGGTTACTTTTTTTTTAAACGGTGAGGTCCTCTCTATACACCGGAGCCTCTTCTTTCATTTTATCAAATGTTATTGTTAACTTGTATAGTTCACACTCTTTGGCTCTACCCATCAATTATACAGTAATAGTTCTTTTCACAATAAGAGTTATCCATACAGTGACGGCATTTAATTATGAAAGTTGGCTAGGTAGCTGACCCTGTTAGTCCGTTCTTTCAAGAATAGGAGTATAACCTTTTTGCTTCTTATAATACCATTTCCTCCGCTTAATGGATAACCATTTGCCCCCAATGGGGAATTGCTTTTCATCTCAAATCTAGGTGATTGGATTTGCACCAATGTAAACCATAAATTCCAAACACAATATAGGTATATGATAGATCTTCTCTATCTATCCTTTTCATTGGTACTGGTCATTGATACTGGAAAATTGTCTCATTTGTTCGAACTCATGATCTGAACGAGTCGCACATACACCCTAGTGCATGTTCCTCGACGCTGAGGACATCCTCTAAGAGCGGGAGATTTCGTGACATTTCTTATTGGCTGTCTTGTGTTTCTAATAAGTTGTTTAATAGTTGGCATGTCGTATGTATATATAGAATTCTAGAATGGAATGGGTTGGTTTAGATCGATCTTAACCTGATGATTGATGATCATGAATTTTTTTTTCTATTCAATATCAAATCGCAGAAAATTCGAATTATGGTTTGAAATGGATTTACATGAAATCCCTAGTATTTTCATTTTCGACCGCTACAAGATCAACAATGCCATGAACTTGGGCTTCTGTTGCTGACATAAAAACATCTCTTTCCATGTCTTCGGATACAACCCATAAAGGATTACCCGTTCTTTGTACATAAACCTTTGTGAGGGTTTCGCGAAGTTTCAGTAGTTCTTCCGCTTCCAGGATAAATTCGCCTGCTTGTGCCTCATAAAAAGAACTAGCAGGTTGGTGAATCATAACCCTGATGATATTGATATAGCATCATGAAGGGTTCTTCTATCTTGCATGATTGGGCTAAAGTAAGGGATAAAAAAAATATAAGAAAAAAGAATGGAATTGTACAACCGTACAGGCATCTTTTGTGCATACGGCTCCACAATGGAATTCACTTTTTCTTTTTCTTCTCTTCTATTCTATTGAAGAAAGAAATAGAATCCATCCGATCCGGATCGTTGAATGATCCATTTACCACCCTTCCTTTCGTAGGAGTAAAAAAAATACTATGATGGTTCTGTTGCTTTATATATTTATTTTGTCTGTGATTTAGCAATCCCAAAGTTCCTTTCTGATACGATCAAATAAGGAAAAAATGATCTTTTTTTTTTTTCATTTTTGTACTTTTTCTTTCATAACATAAATATCAGAAAGAGAATTCTGGTGTGAAAAAGAATGGTTTGTGACGCTGAAATGTACCCCCGACACATAAGATCAAATCCGAAATGACCTCTATTTCATACTACTATCTCGACATAAAATCTCATGTTATGAAAAAAACAATAATGGTTTGCTCATATCGAACTCGAAGTGCCATGCTATTATTACTTATTATTCATATTCAATATGGTGAAGGCATAGTCTTCCTTTTTTTTTTTTTCAAATAAAAAAACTCATTGGCGCCAAGCGTGAGGGAATGCTAGACGTTTGGTAATTTCTCCTCCGACCAGAATGAAAGATCCCATTGAAGCGGCTAATCCCATGCATATTGTATGCACATCGGGTGGCACAAATTGCATAGTATCATAAATGGCTATTCCTGGTATTACCCATCCGCCGGGAGAGTTTATAAATAAATAAAGATCCCTAGTATCATCTTCTATACTGAGATATACCATGAGACCAACAAGTTGATTCGAGATCTCGCTATCAACTTCTTGGCCTAAAAAAAGTAATCTTTCTCGATGAAGTCGGTTGATTAGGACAAAATTGGTTCCCTTAGGAACCGTACGTGCACCTTTGGATGCATACGGTTCAAAAAAAAATTGCGAAAAAAAGAATCAATGTGTCGATTCCAGTTCTATTTCTTTTTTTTTTCTGTAACAGGTTTTTGTTTTTCTAATGAAGGGGGTTTTCTTCTTCTATTTTTCAAAAAACATAAGATGAGTTTTTGTTCCCTTACTTATAAAAAAAAAAAGGAATTCACTGAACTTATTGAACTAACCTCTCATTGATGTATTGTTTCATCGAGATTCAAATCACGATGTCATTTTATTGTTCCTGAATGGGCCCTTTCCATTTTTTTAGGTTCATGTTTGTTCTACTCCGGGAAAAGATCTGCCCGAATTCCATTTGTACATATAGGGCAAATGATCTCAGTACCACTTTTTTTGTTACGACTTCTTTTTCAATTTGTTTTATGTCTTCTCCAAACTATTCGATGTATTCATCATACTACTCCATTGGTTGGCAGTTTGAGATCGCTCCTATAGTAAGTATAAGAATCGTTTATGATACAAGTGGTAATCGTACATATATTATCAATTTGTTACCAATTTGGTATTTTCTGAACGGAGCCTGGAGACTTTTTTTTATCAGTCCAAGTCAACCATAAATTCTTCTAATTGATAATATTGATCCCCAATATAAATTGATCTAATTGTACTTCACGCTCCAAATGATTGATGGTTCACTCAATCTCAATACAATATTTCTTGGGCGAAACAGAGGATATCTCGATCGGGGGAGAGAACGGGTAAATCCCATATGACCCAATATGTCTGACAAGTCGCACTATACGTCAACCCAAACTGCATCTTCCTCTCCAGGACTCCGAAAAGGTACTTTTGGAACACCAATGGGCATTAAATTAAAGAAAAAAAATGAAGTACTATACTTCACTTTAATATGGAAACGTAACAATGGGTTTATTGTCTTCATCCTTTTTTCTGTTTATTCTATTTTCTAGATAGATTGATTGGAAGGTTTATAGAGTAAGATAGAATGAATAAAGAAAAATTTTAACGAACGGAGCAATCGATCGTTCGAATGATAAACAAGTATCTATGCATTCGTTCCCACAAAATGGTACCAATTCTCCCATTGCGTATTGGTACTTATCGGGTATAGAATAGATCTGCTTCTCTTTGTTCTTATGAACAGAATTGTTCCGTTATTTTCAATGGAACGGAATAAATATTAATTCTTTTTCATACAGAATCCACTGAAAAGGTTAGGTACTTAGGTACATAGTATAGTCCTTTCCAATGCGATAAAATAAGGTGACATAGTGTCTATTTATCTTTGATAAAGGGGTATTTCCATGGGTTTGCCTTGGTATCGTGTTCATACTGTCGTATTGAATGATCCCGGTCGATTGCTTTCTGTCCATATAATGCATACAGCTCTAGTTTCTGGTTGGGCAGGTTCAATGGCTCTATACGAATTAGCGGTTTTTGATCCCTCTGACCCTGTTCTTGATCCAATGTGGAGACAAGGTATGTTCGTTATACCCTTCATGACTCGTTTAGGAATAACCAATTCGTGGGGTGGTTGGAGTATTTCAGGAGGAACTATAACGAATCCGGGTATTTGGAGTTATGAAGGTGTCGCAGGGGCACATATTGTGTTTTCTGGCTTGTGCTTCTTGGCAGCTATCTGGCATTGGGTGTATTGGGATCTAGAAATATTCTGTGATGAGCGTACGGGAAAACCTTCTTTGGATTTGCCCAAGATCTTTGGAATTCATTTATTTCTCTCAGGGGTGGCTTGCTTTGGCTTTGGCGCATTTCATGTAACAGGTTTGTATGGTCCTGGAATATGGGTGTCCGATCCTTATGGACTAACTGGAAAAGTACAATCTGTAAATCCAGCGTGGGGCGCGGAAGGTTTTGATCCTTTTGTTCCGGGAGGAATAGCCTCTCATCATATTGCAGCGGGTACATTGGGCATATTAGCAGGTCTATTCCATCTTAGTGTCCGTCCGCCTCAACGTCTATACAAAGGATTACGTATGGGAAATATTGAAACTGTACTTTCTAGTAGTATCGCTGCTGTTTTTTTTGCAGCTTTCGTTGTTGCTGGAACTATGTGGTATGGTTCAGCAACTACCCCAATCGAATTATTTGGTCCCACTCGTTATCAGTGGGATCAGGGATACTTTCAGCAAGAAATATATCGAAGAGTTAGCGCCGGACTAGCCGAAAATCTGAGTTTATCGGAAGCTTGGTCTAAAATTCCCGAAAAATTAGCTTTTTATGATTACATTGGTAATAATCCGGCAAAAGGGGGATTATTCAGAGCAGGTTCAATGGACAACGGGGATGGAATAGCTGTTGGATGGTTAGGACACCCCGTCTTTAGAGATAAAGAAGGGCGCGAGCTTTTTGTACGTCGTATGCCCACTTTTTTTGAAACATTTCCGGTAGTTTTAGTAGATGGAGACGGAATTGTGAGAGCCGATGTTCCTTTTAGAAGGGCAGAATCAAAGTATAGTGTTGAACAAGTAGGTGTAACTGTCGAGTTCTATGGTGGCGAACTCAATGGAGTTAGTTATGGTGATCCTGCTACTGTAAAAAAATACGCTAGACGTGCCCAATTAGGTGAAATTTTTGAATTAGATCGGGCTACTTTGAAATCCGATGGTGTTTTTCGTAGCAGTCCAAGGGGTTGGTTCACTTTTGGGCATGCTACGTTTGCTTTGCTCTTCTTTTTTGGACACATTTGGCATGGTGCTAGAACCTTGTTCAGAGATGTTTTTGCTGGTATTGATCCAGATTTGGATGCTCAAGTGGAATTTGGAACATTTCAAAAAATTGGGGATCCAACTACAAGGAGACAAGTAGTCTGATACAACATTGCTCTGGTATCTTTCGCCTCTATTTTTTTTATTTGATATAAGGTACCGGAGAAATCTTGATTTGAATCACCATTTATTCTTTGACTCTTTACTTTTCTTTATATGGTAAATGATCCCAAATGAATAGGTGTGGAAGCTATAATTGTAAACCACGATCGAATCTATGGAAGCATTGGTTTATACATTCCTTTTAGTCTCGACTTTAGGGATAATTTTTTTCGCTATCTTTTTTCGAGAACCGCCTAAGGTTCCGACTAAAACTAAAAAAATGAAATAATTTTTCATTATCTCAATTGAAGTAATGAGCCTCCCAATATGGGAGACTCATTACTTCAACTAGTCCCCGTGTTCTTCGAATGGATCTCTTAGTTGTTGAGAGGGTTGCCCAAAAGCGGTATATAAGGCGTACCCAGTAAAGCTTACAAGTAAACCAGATATGGAGATGGCGACTAGGGTTGCTGTTTCCATTTTTAGATAATTTCAAGATCACAATGGATCTACGATAAGATCGTTTATTTACAACTACAACGAAATGGTATACAAAGTCAACAGATCTCAACCAATGAATAGTATTTTATGGCTACACAAACCGTTGAGGGTAGTTCTAGATCTGGGCCAAGACGAACTACTGTAGGGAATTTATTGAAACCATTGAATTCGGAATATGGTAAAGTAGCACCGGGCTGGGGGACTACACCACTTATGGGGGTCGCAATGGCTCTATTTGCGATATTCCTATCTATTATTTTGGAAATTTATAATTCTTCCGTTTTACTGGATGGAATTTCAATGAGTTAGGTTCATAAGAACTAGAAAGTCCTAGTT